GTCAAGACAAAGATCCCATCCTTTTCTGATATTTATACTGGATTAAACTAATGAGTTGTAACGAATCGATATATTTTTTTATACTATAGTTACATTCAGGCCGTGTTATATTTAGACTACGGTTCCATAGGAATTCAAAAATCCCTTTCCAGTTTCAGATTTATCAATAACAACTCTTTACCCCATAGATCTATTACAAATAATCCCATGGATTTTTAGATTTCTTTTGTATGGTGTATACACGCTATGCACACAAAATAGATGGAATTTTGATCATAGAATGATTATTCGATTCTTTTTCCTCTTTGGATCATAATCCAATCGGATTCAAATATTTCCTATCTATCCTTGTCAAAAAAAAGTAAAAAAGGAACAGTTTGAGTGGAAGATCCACATCCTTTTTTTTAGAACGAGTCTTTTTTATGTTATTTCGTCCTATACAATTCCTTTGTTTGTGGGATTCTTTTCCCACGAGAGGTAATGAGAAGAATTATAGAATGGATTGCTAACTATGCCTAGATCACGGATAAATGGAAATTTTATTGATAAGACCTCTTCAATTGTAGCCAATATCTTATTACGAATAATTCCGACAACTTCCGGAGAAAAAGAGGCATTTACCTATTATAGAGATGGTGCGATTTGATTCTTTATTATTTATTTAGCGTTCTCAGTCTTACGAGAAAGGCACACAACACAGGATTGGGTTCGGTATAAAACGAAAAAAGCTTATTGAAATAAACCTGAAAAAAAAATCTACGCTTGTTGAAGGTGAAGTTTTGAAATAGAACAATTCCTTCTGTCGTGTATCCCCGATTGATGCAGCCTCAGATGCTTCAATTTTCGATTCTAGTATTGAGCGAAAGGTTACACCTATGGGTTCTGTATTACAGGTCAATCCTACCCCACTAGTACCAATAGGCGGCATAGGGGAAGAAGCACTACACCTAGGAATCAACAACACGAAAACTTTGTTATCAATTACCCCTTTCCTTATCGGGATCGGAATTAACAAGAATGGTTGGGACAACAAACATCCATCTCGTTCGTACTTTGGATACCCATATAACCATCGAAGACCGTTGAAGTGACTAATTCCTGGAAATAGGAAGCGTTGAAGACAAAGAAATTGTTGGAGTGACCTTTTCTATCTAGCAACAACACGTTTGTTGTTAAGAAAAGACCTCTTGCAGGAAGGCTGGCTAGAGATTTCTTGTAAAAACACTAGCCCCTGTCAGTTCATAATGAGAATATTTCAATATATTTTTTTGATTCCATGGATTATTATCATTCATTATGCACAGAAGGGAGGAGCCGTATGAGATGAAAATCTCACGTACGGTTTTGGAACGGGGATTCTTTGAATAGAATGAACGACCGTAACGGATGTCAGCTCAATCCGAAGGAAATTATGCAGAAGCTTTACAGAATTATTATGAAGCTATGAGACTAGAAATTGATCCCTATGATCGAAGTTATATACTCTATAATATAGGCCTTATCCACACAAGCAACGGGGAGCATACGAAAGCTTTGGAATATTATTTCCGGGCACTAGAACGAAACCCATTCTTACCACAAGCTTTTAATAATATGGCCGTGATCTGTCATTACGTGCGACTATCTCCACTATAGAAAGAGGGAAAGAAAGATAAAATCCGCTAGTAAATACTAAAACGCAAATAGGCTTTCTACATATGTATCGTACAAAGCAACGATTTTTATTAGCTGTAGCAAAGAAAGAGACTTCATAGAAGCCGAAATATGAAGAAATAGATACGCCTATAATACTATATTCTATGGATAAAAGATCTAATTGATGGGGGAAGCGCCGTAAAGATCAATTTGCGAGGTTTTGGGCCGATACAATAAGAACTGCTTACTTATGTCATGATATGAGATAAAAGTTAGGAATCCCCTTATGTAATAGAGTCGATCCACTAAGGTATTAAGCAGCGGTGTAGCATCAGATCCCAAAGATAGTAAGTCCTTTCTTTCTTATGGAGGAAAGTCTTTTTCAAAGATTCTATATGAATTTCTATATGAAACCGAGATAGTTACCTTTCAGAAAATTCTAATGATAGTGGGGATGCCTATGCTTCATTTTTCTGAAGGTGGGAGAAAAGATAAAACTGATTATTAATCAAAATTCAAGTTTGAAACTCATGTAAATGTAATTAACCCCTTCTGGTTAACCCGAGAAAAAAAAAAAACAAAAATGTGATAGATTTACGAGAAATCTTATTTAGTTAGTATAGGGTAGATTAAGATGGGACACCAAAATAATTGATTGCTGAGCCGTATGAGGTAGGAAACTCTCAAGTACGGTTCTAAGGGAAGGAATCGACTCACCTATTCCGACCGAGGAGAACAGGCCATTCGACAGGGAGATTCTGAAATTGCGGAAGCTTGGTCCGATCAAGCTGCTGAGTATTGGAAACAAGCTATAGCGCTTACTCCAGGTAATTATATTGAAGCGCATAATTGGTTGAAGATCACG